AAATAGATGCGTTGCGAATTCCATAGAGATTACTTCTCAATACAACTTCTTTCAAATTCATTAAAATTTCATGTACTGCTTCTTGAATCCCTATTAGGGTAGAATATTCGTGTGGTATTTTCTCAGATTTTGCACGTGTGATACATGTTCCTTCTATTTCACCAAGCAAAGCTCTTCGCATTGCAATACCTATTGTATCGGCTTGACCCTTCCTAAGCGGAGACAGAATAAAACGTCCATAATAAAGACGCTTACTATCTGCTCTTGATTCAACACACTTCCACTGTAGTGTCCGAGTAGATACTGTGACTTTCTCTCGAACCATAGTAATATTATTTGATCAGATCATTGAATCATTTATTTCTCTTGAAATCTCTTCAGTGTTTAGTTCTACACACGCCTTTTTTTCGGGGGTCTACAGCCATTATGTGGCATCGGGGTTACATCTCGTACGAAACTTAATAGTATACCGCTTCTACGAATAGCTCGTAATGCTGCATCTCTTCCAAGACCGGGACCTTTTATCATAACTTCTGCTCGTTGCATACCTTGATCCACTGCTGTACGCATAGCATTTCCTGCTGCGGTTTGAGCAGCAAATGGTGTTCCTCTTCTTGTACCCCTGAATCCACAAGTACCGGCCGAGGACCAAGAAACTACCCGACCCCTTACATCTGTAACAGTCACAATGGTATTGTTGAAACTTGCTTGAACATGAATAACTCCCTTTGGAATTCTGCGTCCACTCTTACGTGAGCTAAGACGCCCGGTTTTGCGTGAACCAATTTTTGGTATAGGTTTTGCCATATTTTATCATCTCATAAATATGAGTCAGAGGTATATGGATATATCCATTTCATGTCAAAACGAATCCTTTATTTTTTTTTGTCCTTAGGGTTCTTTAGAGAGTTATTTTCGAAAGATTAGCCTTGTCTTTGCTTATGTCTCGGGTTGGAACAAATTACTATAATTCGGCCGCGCCTGCGGATCAGTCGACAGTTTTCACAAATTTTACGAACAGAGGCTCTTATTTTCATATTTTTCATTCCTTACCTTAATTATGAATTGATTCTTGGAAGAAACTAAGTTTCCTGAAATTTGGAATCTGAAATTGTATCCTCCCGAAAATAATGTTGAAGAGTAAAATAAAAAACCATCTAATCGATCGAATCCTTCGAATCCTTATTGCGAATTCTATAAATTATGCGTCCTCTAGTTGAATCATAACGACTTACTTCAATTTTGACTCTATCTCCTGGTAGGATCCGTATAAAACTACGCCGGATCCTTCCTGAAACATAACCTAGAATTAGGTTATCATTATCTAAACGAACCCGGAACATACCATTGGGAAGTGATTCAATAATTAAACCTTCATGAACCCACTTTTGTTCTGTCATTTGAGGTAAAACCTCCTTGGTGTATCAACTGATGGAGGAAGAGTGATATTAGACAACCCTTCCTTGCGCTTTTTTTTTTCACAAATAAGAGGTTTCAGATCTAATTCGGATATTAGAAGGATTACCATATATAACACAAAATTTCTCCGCCGATTCTTTCTAGTCGAGCCTCTCGGTCTGTCATTATACCTTGAGAAGTAGAGAGGATTACAATTCCCATCCCACCTAAAATTCTAGGAATGCGTTGGTAGTTAGAATAGATTCGTAGGCCGGGTCGACTTATCCTTTTTAAATTTAAAATAGTTCTAGATCGTCCTTTACTATTTCTTCTATGTTGAAGGGTTAAAACCAAAAAATATTTTTGGTTTTCCCGATGTTTCCTCACATTTTGGATAAAACCTTCTCGTAAAAGTATTTTAACAATGTTTTCAGTGATGTTAGTAGATGCTATTCGAACTGTTCCTTTTCTATTCATGTCAGCATTTCGTATAGAAGTTATTATATCAGCAATAGTGTCTCTACCCATGATGAACTAAAATTAGTGGTTTCTCAAAATTTGGATATAATAAACATGCTCTTTTTAAATTATTAAAGGTATATACGTGAGACATAATCTACTAATAATTAATCGATTTCATTCAAGTAATTAATCGATTTCATTCAAGTCAATTTTACTATAACTATCTCGCGATTTTGTTTTATAATACCTCGGGGGCTAATGAAACTATTTTAGTAAAATTTAACTGTCTCAATTCTCGTGCAATCGCACCAAAAATTCTCGTTCCTTTAGGATTTCCTTCTTGATCAATGACAACTGCAGCATTGTCATCATATCGTATTATCATACCGTTATCACGTTTGAGTTCTTTACAAGTACGTACAATTACAGCTCTGATCACTTCGGATCTTTCTAGAGGCATATTTGGTACTGCTTCTTTGATCACAGCAACAATAATGTCACCAATATGAGCATATCGGCGATTACTAGCTCCTATGATTCGAATACACATCAATTTTCGCGCCCCGCTGTTGTCCGCTACATTCAAAAGGGTCTGGGGTTGGATCATATCATTTTTTTATCTATTTTTAAAATGCAAAAGGGGCGCAGAAAAAAAAAAGAAATATTTTTTGTCCAAAAAAGAAACCCGCAATTGTTTTTTGTTAGTCCAAAGTAAAGAAAGACTTCTTGCCTTTCATTTTACATTTCTATTCCGAAAGAATAAATTGAGTTTGTATAGGCATTTTGGATGCTGCTATTTGAATAGCTTTTCTAGCTACATTTTCCGATACTCCCCCTATTTCATAAAGTATCCTACCCGGTTTAACGACAGCTACCCAATATTCGGGGGATCCCTTACCCGACCCCATACGTGTTTCTGCAGGTCTTACTGTAACTGGTTTATCTGGAAATATACGTACCCATATTTTTCCACCACGACGTACATTTCGTGTCATTGCTCGTCTCCCTGCTTCTATTTGTCTAGATGTGATCCAAGTAGGTTCAAGTGCCTGAAGAGCATATCTACCGAAACAAAGACTATTACCTCTATAAGATATTCCTTTCATTCTTCCTCGATGTTGTTTACGAAATCTGGTTCTTTTGGGGTTATAGTTGATGGTTGTTTCGCAATTCCATCTCTACTCCAGAACTGGACATGAGAGTTTCTTCTCATCCAGCTCCTCGCGAATCAAAAGAAAAGATTGATAAATAGTAAATTTATATATCCATCTATGTAAGTAATGAAAAATACACTGAATCCATGGATTCTTTCAAATTCTTCTAGACTTTTTTGCTCTATTGAATCCATGGATTCTTCTTTCAAATTCTTCTAGACTTTTTTGCTCTATTCTATAACTAAATATATATATTTATAGTTATAGATAATTCGAGTTTTTATGGATCATCTTTTTTTTATAGCCTAACGAATTTTTACTTTCCGTTTCTTTTTATCGTATCGGATCGCTTAAAATTGAACAATCCAATAAAATCAAATTTTCGCGGGCGAATATTTACTCTTTCAATATCTAGTTCAGTTGTTGGGTTAGCCTAGCACTTTTCAGAATCAATGAAAAGGTTCCTGGTTCGTTCCGCCATCCCACCCAATGAATAATTAGGATTCATGTTCAAGAGAATCTTCTGCATTCATGGGTTCCATCGTTCCCATCGCTTCTCTCTTAATGGTTAGGTCTGAATTTTACAATGGAGCTTTTCGTAGACTTTGTTCTTGAGTCAATCCTCTTAATCTTTCTTGGCTCGAAGCTCTTTTTGTTGTTCTATCAACAAATTAGGGATGAATCTCAATATTGATGCTTTATTAGATACATTGTTTTTTCTGCGATTATTTAGAGACCTTACATATTAGATTGGAATCATATATCATTGCTATTTTTTCTCTCTTTCTCTCACCATTCCACTTATCCACATCCTTAGTAAATTGCACTTTACAACTCAAACCCATAATCCGATTTGTTTTTCTGTTTATGCAACAAAAGAGTTCAGTTGCTACAATGATATGACCAATAGATCCTATCGGAACTGTTTCTTTTGATCCAGATAATGCGAAGCGATGAAGTTGGTTATTAGTTCTATAGTTCTTAGTTGACACTATGGATCAGTCTTTTTTTTTATAACCTTAAAAAAATCAACGAGTCACACACTAAGCATAGCAATTATATCAAATGGTTAATCTACTTTTTATTCAACCCTATAGAATTGTCGAAGTTTTTCTTTTTGTTTGGCTTGATTAGACAAAGAATGAAATCGTTTTTTCTTCAATCATTAGTATAGAACAGAAACGAAACTGAAGGTTTATTAGGCTTCGTCTAGAAATATCCAAATTTTGATCCCTAATACCCCATAGATAGTTCGGACTGGATAGGAACAATAATCAATTTTTGCTCGAATTGTTTGTAGGGGAACCCTACCTTCTCGGATCCATTCAACACGTGCAATTTCTTTTCCGTCAATACGACCTGCAATTTGTATTTGAATTCCTTTTGTATCCGCCTGTTCAGTCAATTCAATAGCTTTTTTCATCGCCTTACGAAATGAAACTCTATTTTTTAATTGTCCAGCTATAAATTCTGCAAGAATGTTAGGGTTTCCATAAGGTTTTGCAATTCTTGTAATAGAAATGTTGAGTTTACGGTTTACACAATTTAATTCTTTTTGTACATTCATCTGTAATTCTTCGAGTCTGCGTGATTTACCTTCTATTAATAACTTCGGGAATCCCATATAGATTATGATTTGAATCAGATCGATTCTTTTTTGAATCTCTATATGTGCAATTCCCTCGACACCAGAAGCTATTCTCATATTTTTTTGTACATAATTTTGGATAAAATCCCGTATTTTTTTATCTTCTTGTAAACCTTCAGAATAGTTTTTTGCTTGTGTAAACCAAAGGGAATGATGACTTTGGGTTGTACCAAGTCTGAAACCAAGTGGATTTATTTTTTGTCCCATGCTCCCTCACTACTATACATATCAAGATACGACATATTCGTGTATTTATTTATATACATTCTTTTTTTTACCATAAGATATATTTTTTATTAATCATATTAATTCTATTTAATTATAGATAATTATAATCG